TTATCTACGTCAATGAATGATACTATAGGCAGACTACTGTAACTACCTAATTGTAATTATAACATAACTTCACTATAGACCTTCAACAAGTAGAAATCGAACCTAAAATGTCACCCTTTTGAAAAGCCGAAATCACCGTACTGTCGTCATTCGCAAAAGGTAGCATCATGATATCTTCTTTGACGATGCGGGTAGACTACCTTCACTTTTCATTGAGCAAACAGAGTTTGGTAGTCGGACCGGTAACTAACTGTTAGAAAGGAATAGACAGAAGAAAGTTGAAGAGAGGAATAAGCGAGTTTCAGAGTAGGCCGAACCTCAGTTGACCGATGATTGGGTGAGACCGCTTGCCGAACGCTTCGGACTGTGCCCTTTTGCCTGACCTGATCTTCTCTTGTTTGTTCTCCGCCCTGCTCACGAGTTGACTATTCCAGTATTGGCCGAACTCTTTGGCTGGCTCACACTCTGTCCATGGAACCCGTATTTTCGTCGTATTTGTGACTTTCCTTCTGGAACAGGGCTCCTCCAACTACTGTTGTCTGATCTACGAAATCCCTTCTTTTCTGGCGGAGACCCCTTTATCGAAAGCGAGAACCATAGACCGCTTGCCTTCTTCTTCGAATTGCCCTCTCAAACTCAGTTGAGCACCACTTTTTTGCCTTTCCTGAGACTCACTTTTCTGCCCCGGCTCACTTATTTGCTGGTCACGAAAGCTCCTCTTTGTGGGAGAACTAGTACTTCCCTTTGGGACAGGATTCCACGACTCTATCATTTTCATGAGAGCCCTTCTATGCGGTATACTTTTGCTCCGACTTCCACTCTTTGTCCCACTGACTGTGCTCGGACTGCTGGAGTCGAAACTGGTTGGTGCTTTGCCGGGTCCAGGAAAAGCGGATTCTCAGTTAGCTGCTTTTTTTTTAGCACAGGAGGTAATGTGATGCAAGTCTGACACTCATATTGGAAGGGACTGAACTCCGCAACTTATTAGGAGTAGGGGCTTACGGTCCACGCATTAAAGCGCTTATTTTTGGTCTGAAAAAGCAATTAACACCGAAGATTAAAAAACGACTCTCTTTTCATCTTGTATGCTCCCAAACTTAAAGACCTCAATCGTAGGTTTCGCTGCCCAGAGACAGTCTAACCTTATTCTTCCCCATCCAACAATAAAGCAAAGAGCAAGGAGTAGTCCCTGTGGGGCAACCAGCCAGCAAAGGATAGGGCTAAGGATCTAGGGTTTTCATTGACCAGCGATCAGAGGTCAAAGTCAGGTCAGACCGAGCTGGTTGAGCGGCAGGGGGAGAATCGGTCTAATCTCAGGTAAACCACAGTCGGAGTCATAAGGAAAATACCAGTTGGACAGGGAGCACCCACCGGTAAAGCCATTGGCTAACGCCCGTCTTCTTGCTTTAATTCCATCCTGAAAGTCAGTCAAAGTCTTTGGCACTTGACCATGCTTCCTCGGAAAAGGAGAAAGAATTGGCTGAGCAGGCTTGTCTCGGATGGGCATAGTTCGAATAGCTCGTCATAAAGGATTTTTTTCGCAGTGGTCTCATAGTTTGGGAGGCTTGTTGTGGGGTAGGGTTCCGTCTATCAATCAGAGTAGAAGAAAGAACGAGGGAGGTCCTCTTTCAAATATAGGAAATGGAAGCTATGGCTAGAATCTCAACTTCTTTACTAGCTTCTAGTTCTTGTCTTTTAGGAGGAGCGGGAAGCTTTTTAAAGAAATGAAAGGCAATGCAATTGTCCCATCAACATGTCCAGCTTGTGTTCCGGGTTCCTATTCATAATTACTACTACTAGAGTACTTATATAATATAAAGGAGAGCTTTGTAAAAGCGAACTAAGGCCCTATCTATCACATCCACCACTTGATGAGCCAAGCCTTACACACTCATAAAACACCTATTAAAAAGGCTCGGGCTCGGTCAACAAAGACTTGTGTCCTTGATACGACTTTCAAGATCTACTAAAGTCTTCAGTGTCAAGTAGTTAAAGTGTTCAGTTTCAAGTGGTCAATAAACAAAGAGGAGTGGTTCACCCACAAAAAGAAAGAAACCCGGTGGATACGATATCCAAGGGTTTGTATCAAGAGGATAACAACAACCTAAAAAAAAAAAAACAGAAGAAAGAATAGAAGGGTGATCACTTGGGTGGGTGATCGTCCCTTTCTTTAAAAAGTCAATTAACGATTTGGTTTCATTAGCTGACTTTAGAGCTGGGATAAGTAGGGTAGCAGCTAAGATTAACTAAAAGGACTCTGTAAGACTCTCAACCTAGACATAAAACTCCTAGCTCTGGAGCTGATTGAATTGATTCTTTTTAACAGCTACCGAAAGGCTTCACTCCTCGTTCACAGAACTCTCCCAAGTCTCAGGTCAAGAGAGAAGAGCGATGGCATATCTTATTGAGTCACTCGCTTCTTTTGGGCGAACTTTCAAATGTCCTGAGAGAAGAAAGGAAGTCAGTTGAATTTGGTAAATCGTATAATAAGAGAAAGGCTGCACATAAAAAGAGTACGAGTTCGTGACCTAATAGAATAGTGTTTTTTGATCCCGTGGAAAGCTATCATACGTGATTCCACTAGACTTGAAAGAAAATGAAACAAACCGTAAGGCGAATAAGTCTTAGGTGAATCACTCAATTCTTTCCGTACCGACCTCTCTCGAAGCAGTATTTCCCTCAGCAGCATATCAAGTTTATTCCGAACTAACATATCAAGTTTCTCCTGAACCAAAGGATCCCTTTTATCCCGCGGATTCCGCTTTTCCCGAATCAACATCAAATTGAAGCTAGGTCAGTCATAATTTCCAGTCTAGTCTAGAATCAACACCAAACAAAGCTTCACCTTAACTACGTACAAGATACCTGTGAAAGCCCTGACCGTGGTGGACGCATGCACTCGCAACACAAAAGTAAAGCGAAAGATGCCCCTCCATATGATGGCTTCCTATTCCTATACCGTACACTAACAGCATACAGAGCCGGTTCCCCGATACAACATTTTTTCTTATATACTTTTTTTAAAAAGGATTACAATCAGGCCGTAAAAGCAAAAAAAAAAATAAATAAATTTTTGACTCAAAAGTGAGAAAAGCTGCCAAGTAGGAGAAGCAGCCAAGGAAGGAACCCAAGCTAACGCAACTCTCCGCAAACTAGCTGCAGTTGAAGGCGCTTCGACTTGAGAGGAAGAAGTAGAGAAGGAATAATTCTGAAAAAAGAAATTGGATTAGGCCGACAAATGGTTATGCTAGAGGACCCGCGACGGAAGGAAAGAACAAGCCTTCAAGCCCACTGTAAGCGTGAAGTGAGAGATCAGTTACTACACACACACCTTCTCTTCTGGCTTTCCGACCACGACTAACCATCTATTATTTAATAGTCTTATTACCTTAGTAATTCACTTGTAAGAGTCTCTTTCTTCAACACTCCGGTAAAAGAGACCGGGTTTCTCCATCCATATGTCCAACTGGTGGGTCTCGGTCGGGAGGGAGCACGCTCAATTTGTTCCGATGAGCGCCTCGAAGTTCAGGCCTAAGGTTGGACAAAGATAAGTATAGTGGGGAGGTGTCATATAGTAATCATTAGCACAAGATTGGAATTTCTCCGCGGAGGGACAATGACCAACCATCGAGTCAAGCTAGGAGCACGCCGAGAAGCTATGGCAGTGTGAAGACACTAATGCCACAAGAACAAGGGGTGAAGAAAAAGGCTAGTCATATTATTCTCACTGTGCTTCTCAACAATGCTAATCCTAATCTTCACTACGAAAAAACCTGGTTTTCTTTTCTTTCGTGCTTGCCACGCCGCGCAATAAGAGGGCTTTCGCCGCTGCTGCAGAGTCCCACCACTTATTAGTGAGCACTTTCAGATCGGATCGAATATGCACGCTCCTCTAAGTGCTTTTCTTTGTATTCGTATCGCTGGTCAGTCTCATCGCCCAGATTTCTTTCTTCCAATTCGTCTACTGTAGGTTGGCCGCCGTCCTCGAGGCCAGAGGCATATCCAGCATCATCCGCCGACTCCTGACCGAAGTCTGTTTGTTCTGGGTTGCTAAGGAGGGGATCCTTATATTGGCTTACCTCAATAGGATTTTTTTTTAGCATCCTCGTATGGAGGTTCCTAAGAGTCGGATGACTCTTGCTGTTCCGCGACACATACAAACTTGATCATAGTCGTAATGAGAGGCATTCTCGAACTCTTAATCCATTCCTATCCCCCTCCTTGCATCCTGGAGGCCTAGACGACATATCCTAATCTTCTTGAAGGGGAACGGGTATCCGGGATACATATCCTGAAGCACCGGGCTGATCGTTGAAGATTGCCCTAGCCGCGTTATTGAATGAGCTCCCTTTACTACGATAGATCAATAGAACCTCCCCTGCTTGTGATCGAGTCTGGCGATATAGTAAAGCTCGGCCTACTACGGCAAATTTCCTGGTGTTTTACCCGCGGGGAAGAGTGGAAGCAGCGCCGTTTTCTCCTTCTATATCCTGCCTAGGAAAAGGGGATTTCAACCTTGCCTACGGCCTAGAGCTAGCAGCAGATCCATCTATCGTTGATCGCAGGAAAGCGTTTAGAAGCGAGATGGAAGAGACCTGACCAGCATTGCCATTGTCCAAGAATTTACAAGAACAGAGGAGTGAGACTATGAACACAGTTTGAAAAAGGGTTTTAGCACCAAGAAAAGAAGAAAAAGAATGTTACGCCCCTAAAGGCCTTCTCAACTGTCTTTTCTACATGTTGACCAGGCATTGGCATTGAACAAGGCCAATCCATCTGTTAATTCTAGGTCAAAAGCTAGTTACAGAGGACACTTCTGCCCATTCCATGACTTAAGACTGGACTGGAATTCATCATCCAATGAATCTTTCCTTCTTAGCTTTCCTATAAGGGCTAACTGAACTTGCGGGATTCTCTTATATCATCATTTGCCTGAAAGCGCTGACTCAATGCCAAACTCTCTAACCTAAGAGCGGATCTCGGCTTACGAATGCCAAAGCTGTCAATCCGCGGATAAAAGTACACTACCCCGCTTGCCTGTAACCTTCTGCTTGCTTGGCTACAGTCACTCCTATTAGGTCACGAACTTCCTTAACTTAAGAGAGCGGGTACCCCTTATTTGATTTGCTGACAGTTGCCCCTGATTCTCTTGTTAATTCCTTCATGCCCTCAAGCAAGGGTCTCTCATCCATCCAGAGAGAGAGGCTTGCCTAAAGCTTCATTCATGCATGATCTAAATGCCTCACCTTCTCCTTCGATTCCAACTAGGCAAACAGAACTCCCGGAACTGCCTTTCTTGATTCACCCTCGGAGAACGGAACTTGCTCTAATCCTTCTCGTTCGATCCACATTCCATAGCTTCTGCTTTCGCTCCGCACCTTTAGAAAGTCGTTTTCAAGCCGCTAAGTGCACTAGTTGACTTCCCCTATGAGATTGACCCTGCTGGGATCACTGAATCTTCTTCCATATCATCCCATCGCTTCATGCCTTCGACTGAGACCTATCTGCTTCATTCCCGAGTTTCACTTGGACACAGCCAAAGAGGACCAAAGGGGAGAGGGCATTACTTCAAGTCCGAGAAGAAACTCTTCCTTATAATAGAAAAACCTCTCTTCCGAATCAGTCCTCCTATGGGTGAATTGGACCAAGGTCAGTGCTTTCTACTTCCCTTGAAAGGACAGTTGACTTTATTGCGTACTTCTTTCCATCCTGAGAAGGAGATCCTTTGGAAAGTGCCTAGAAACTCTTCTTCATACGCTTATTCTCTGACCAGAACGCCGTACCATGCAACAAGAGTTCCAACCTATTCTTTCTAACTAAGAGCAGATTCGCCGCAACGAGCTTATTTAATGTTTAATGCCAAACCCTACTGACTGAATGGCTTCCCCTCCCTCTTCCGGGCTTTATTGCCAAAAGTTATTCTAGCTTGAATGGAACCCACAACAATCCGAATCAAATCCAGATGCCAATCCAATGAGTTCGATTTCCCGCAGCTGGAAGTCAAGCTAGCAGCGTAGTCGCCGACAGAGAAAGAGAAGACCAGATCTTGGACTTGCAAGCTCTCTCGAGGGAATCACTTTTAGCAAGCTTTCGAGAAAGTTTAGATCCAATCCAGAGAGTTCGATCTCTGTAGTCAAGTCTAAGACAGTTGTCTAAGAAAACTCTTCTATAAAGCGCTAGGCATGCTTCTCAAGTCATTCAATGCTTGGCTTACTTCATTTAAGACTTCATAGGATGCAAGTTCCAGGTGAACTATCTTCGACTAGCTAATAAAGGAGAATCCGTTCTAACACCCGATATTACGTAAAAGAAGAGAGCAAACGAACTCGCCAAGCTGACTCTGATTCCCTACTTGAATGAATAGCTTAGGAAAGATTGACTTTACTGGATTCCGCCTTGACTTACAAACATCTCGATTGGCTAAAGACCATGCCTTGCCCGCTCCGAAGAACCTTTCTGAAGAAAGGAATGCCCCATGACTCAGGTATTCGCTTGCAGCGGATTCGGCAAATGTTCGGAAGATGGGAGTGAGAGTTCGATTCCAAAGCCCCTTCTTTAGATGCCCTTGGCTCTACCCCGCTTCTTAGGACCAGTGAAAGAGCCCTGCTTGGATTAGACAGCTACGGCCTTATAGATCGAGTGGGGGAAGAGACTCCGAAATAAGTCTTCCATCTCCAGATGTTACATAACCATATTCCAGGAGTAGTGGCAAGCTAGGGCCGGGGAAGCATCCAAAGGTTGTGGAGGCCTTTTCCCGGTCAATCTACACAAAAAGCCAAAGGGTTAACTATGACTCAGAGGAAAGAACTAATAAGTCTGCCCAGGGAAGCAGTGCATAAGAAGCTACGGGGAAGAGAGGTGGGACCAGAGGCCTAAGAAAAATATGACATGGGGCAGTCATAAAGCTGCTTTCGCTCCTCATGTTGTCAAAAGGTCATACTATGGCGTGGGACCCTTCATGTACAAGTGAATACATTTTGAGATATCACTCAGCGTCAGTGAGGCATCTCTAAGGGCCAAGACGTACAATAGGTGGCAGACTATGAATTGCATCCGCGGGAAGGTTCGAAAGACTTGCTTGGGTGCGCACAGGAACTACTATACTTTAGGCTTCCTCAGAAGGAGCGAGTAGGAGGTCTCAGAGCAGGGTTTGATTTAAGCACAGAAGGAAGACCTTCATTTTCATTGGACAGCAGCAAGCCATCCGATGTTTAGGAATCTGCCAGGCAGGACAGAGAGCAGCTATAGCACCCGCCTTTGCCGGACATCTTTCCCGCAGACGTTCGACTATCCCTTGCAGGAAGGAATGGGCATGAGAGTTCCGATCCACGTTGCTACCAGCAACTGCCATCCTATGTATGCACGTGTCCCCCAGACGAAACCTCTCTTATCGAAGGGTAAGCCATCACGGGCTCTTCAAGAAGCCACCCATAAGCAAACTTGGACAGAACTACTACTGTGTCATATGAGGACTGAAAGTATGCGCCGCCTCGAAAGCCTTCCCCTTATTTTAGCCCTAGGTTCCTAGCTATTATTTGCTATTATTTGCTATTTCATTTGTGCTCCTTACACCCACAAACTTGTCACTGGATCAACAACACGAACACGACCAGCGGGCGCTAGCCTTTCATTACGACGTGCCTTGGCAACCTTCACTTTGCAAACTACTTGGTGGCACACTGGTTCAGCCTTATCCCACTCGGCTTAGATAGAGTACTTTTTATGCAAAATAGCTTGCGTAGGAAACCACTTGTCTTGTACCTTATTACCGAGAGCTTCTCGTCATGCCAACTGAAAGCCCTTTCCTCCTTTGTTGAAACCGTCACTTCTTGCCTTGCGCCTTGACGTTTCTATTCATTCCAAGCCAGCCGTTGAGATCGTTATTTCGTATAGATAGTGAGTAAAGCGAGATGGAGAAAGAAAAGATCTTGCTTGCCCCAGAAAGTCAAAGAAGGAATTTCTTCGATTGACCGCTTCGAAAGAAGAACCCTTCTTTGAATCAGCAATTGATCTTCCTGCTTGCTATTCTATTTCTACGGCTCAAAGCTCGAACTAAAGCCAATTCCGATTCAATCTAGAAAGAGTTACAGGCTTACGTAGTACTAAACCAACAATCGAATGGGTACGCGCCCAGGGGGAAGCCCCTTCCCTGTACGGATATGGGCTTATGTAATTCATTCAAATCAAGGGAAGGGTCAGTCTTTGATTATTCCTTCTGCCCTGCGCTTGACTGCTACCCTTTGCCTGTTCCCTTGGGAAGACCACACCAAAGGCAAGACAGATAGGGTTGAAAGAGATTATTCAAGTTAAGCCACATACTAAGACCAAGATCTATCTTTTATCCTCCTGCCTTTCCTAGCATCCATATGAAGTTAGCCCCTTCCCTCCGGAGAAATAGCCTTCAAGCCCCCCATTGATAAGATTACCAAAAGGGTGGAATCTTGGACTAGCAAACGGCTTTCCTATGCTGGTAGACTTCAGCTCATCAGATCAGTGTTGTTCAGTATTCAGGGCTACTGTCTACTGGAGTAGCATTTTAATTTTGCCGAAGGAAGTGTGCAAGGTTATTGACCAGATCCTCAGATCTTTCCTCTGGCATGGTGCAGTTGGGATCTCTAAGGCTGCCAAGGTGGCTTGGGACGTAGTCTACCCCCCGAAAGAGGAAGGGGGAAGGGGGTCTTGGCCTCAAGAGAGTTCATGATTGGAATAAGGCAGCTATTACCAGACATTTGTGGAACATTGCCTCTAACTCACATACCATCTGGGCTTCCTGAATTAAGAGTTACCTCTTGAAAGGTAGGAGTGCGTGGGGCATCCCCGTTCCCAATGACTGTTCCTCCTGGAGTTGGAGGAAATTGCTGAACTTGAGGGACACTATGAGACCTTTCATCCGGTCCAAAGTGGGTAATGAGGGAAGGTACTTTTCTTTGGTTCGACAACTGGCATCCGTTAGGTCCCATTGTTCAGAAGTATAGTAGTAGAATCTGTTATGATGCAGCTATTCCGGTCTATGTCAAAGTCAACACAATTATTGACGAAAAGGGGTGGAAGTGGCCGGCGGTTAGATCTTTCAATAGGCCTCTCAAGTCCACTCAAGAACTACTTGACTGACTAGCGACAGGGAGATTTGAAAGACTGATGGAGGGCACTCCCCCGGTCGTAACTACCGCTTGAACGGGAAATGGGGAAAGAAAGCAGGACGATCAATCCCTCGTAGGAGCTCGGAGAAAAATAGCTAGAATCTATTCTATTATAAGGGATGAAAGGCGGGTGAACTAGTCAAGAACGAGAGTCCGTAGTGCGCTTCAGAGAGTCTGAAATACCGGTGCTTCTTCAGGTAATGCAATTGCTCTATAGGCGGGTAGTTATCGCGGCTCAGGGCCAAGTGCGAAAGCAAGGTGCCATGCCAAGGAAAGACAATTCGTTTCAACCAAACGGACAACAGAACTCAAATCGATAAAAGGAATGGCGGGAGGATAAACTTCAACGATAGGCGGGGAAAGAGAACTACAAGAAGTCTACGAAAGTAAGGTTGTTAGCAGGTGAAGTAGTGGAAAGATGAAGTAGTGAGCCACTCACGTAACGGTGTTAGCTGTCCTAAGTTCATACTTAGTAGCTCATCAGATAGTCCGTAGCGAACTCTAGGATAGAACTCAAGAACGGGGTTGTTAGCAACTTCAGTAGTTCGAATATCTATCTACTAGTGAGAAGGTTAAGCTCAAAGAAAGAAAGTATTAGTGAGAAGCTCAAGGAAAGCACTTAAAGGCAGCTTCAGGATAAACAGATTTTAGAGTGAATAGCCCGTAGCTCACTTCTGGAAGTGTTCCCGTATATTCGTAGGCGGGAAGCGAAGCAACTACTCAACGATGTGAGCCGGGTTTGTCGTTAGCTGTCGAAGTAGGGGGAGGGAAGTCCGGAGACTATAGCTCAGTCGAAGTCAATCTAGAAGGATAAGTTGATCACCTTCCAAGTAGGAATAGATTCTATGAGTCGTGATCCAGTTAAGATAGGAGGCATTTCTAGATATTGAAAGTCCCTATTCTTATTGAATAGTGAAAATAACAAAAAGCCAATAAAAAAAGAAGCAGTTTTACTCAAAGAAAAGCTGCCAAGTAGGAGAAGCAGCCAAGGAAGGAACTCAAGCTAACGCAACTCTCCGCAAACTAGCTGCAGTTGAAGGCGCTTCGACTTGAGAGGAAGAAGTGGAGAAGGAAGCGACAAGTTCCTCGGATAGGCACGGCCACCACCCATGAGGGGTCCGAAACGACGCTTTCTCCGGGCAGAGGTCTAGCTCAATTTTCAATGTTTAGCAATGCCGATACTGCATATCGCGCATGCCATTGATTCTGATAAACATCACAGAAAACTTCTGCTTTAAGCTATAGCTAGGTCTGAGCCCCTTTCTAATAAAGTTTCGTCTCTTCTTTCCCCATTTAAAGAGGATTGACTAACCTTGATCAGCGGATCATAAATGAGCCCAGCTTCGCTAAACTCGCACCGACCGTTAAATATGCGGGTAGCTCTTCACGAAAGATTGTTGGCATGCCTCCCATAAGAAGGAGGATAAGGAAACCTATGAGACCGCCTTGTTCTAATCTTTTTCCTAAAGAGCAATCGATTACTATACTAGTGCATGCAAACTGAAATCTTAGAGCACCTTGATCCTATTGAAAAGAAAGGGCTCGGGCGAGAAGGCCGGCGGGGTCAGAAGAGTTCAGAGAAGGCTGGATCCGGGAAGGCTTAAGCCGATACCGAGGGGTTTTGAAACCGATCGATATGCAGACGCTGCAAAAGCAAATGACTTCGCTTCCTCAATCAAGGTAAGGTAATTTGAGAAGCTATCGAAACTATTCCGAAGTTGATGATTTCGTTCTAGCTAGGGCAATAGCAGGTAAAGAGAGAAGTTTACGCTCTCCAACAAAGAAGCACTCACCTCCTAATAGAAGAGATAACGTAAGGAAGAAAGACTAGCAGATGCGGACGATGTAAGCGGTCGATCAATTGAGACTACTTATAGTCCGCTAACTAGGGGAAAGAGAAGCACTAAGATGAGAAGATATAACTAGATTCCCCTTACATAATCCTCCTGTTGGAACTAAAAAAAGATAAGAAGGGACTTGAAGCTTACAGTCCTTACTCAACTACAAGTACATAGAGAGCAGCTGCCACCTATTATACTATGCATTGACGCTGCAGATGTTAAATTGCAGTTGGCATTAGGAGATAGAGAGCAAAAGGAATGAATCTAGGGTACTTAGTAAAGGCAATCACAAACAAGAAAGCGGTTAGTCCTTATGCAACTAAGAACACAGGCAGGAAATAAAGCTACATCCACAAAGAAAGAAAGAGATGGCTGCATCTAAGGGCTTCTTATTGGGTCTAGCTTCTTAGAAAGCCATAGGGAGAGACCGGACAATCTGATGATATACACTTGTGATGTCAGAGAATAGTCCGTAAGAGTAGAGGCAGCTGATTCTTCTCCAATTTTCTGTTGGATTATAATGGGATTCAGGATTCAAATAGGAATTCGAAAGAGCGTAGAAAGATGGTCGAGCAATCAGCGGGCAGGCATAGGTAGCCGACAGCAGCAATCGACCATCTTGAGCAGCAAGAGAAAGAAGGACCAACGACGATCAAGGAAGAGAAAGTGGGAGTAGCAAGCAGACGCAGGAGGGACAAACCTCATTTTGATTTCATCATAGGTAGAGATGAGATGGAGCACAGACAAATGAAGGAAGGAACCATGGAAAGAAGGGGCACCACAATCAAGAAATTCATTCTTGTTACGCTAACTCATGCGGATAGAAGACCTACCGCAAAGAAGGAGTTGGTGAGAGACCGGCTTAGGCAACTATTCGACTGCCGGGCCGTTCTAGTGGCAAAGGAACCACATAGTGAAGGTGGGTATCATCTTCATGCGGGGGTATTCAACAGGAATGCCTCCAAGCATCCTGCCACTAAGAAGATAAGAGAGTGCTTTACCGAGTGGGAGGGCGGAGCACTCGATGTGAAATTTCACAAGGCCTGGGCTCCCATATGGTTTTTTCTCATCAAAGAAGATAAGGAGCTGCTTGTCTGGGGGGAATAGACATTAGAAGAAATAATGGAAATTGTATACACTAGGAAAAAGCGCAAAAAGTATCAGAAGAGTCAGCCAGAACAAGTCATAGACAAGCTTCTCAAATGTAACGATTGGTACCAAATCTATAATGATCCGGTCTTAAGGAAGCTTTCCGTGCAGTCCTATGAGAGCATTCGGAATCTATACGAGGATCCGCAGGTAGTTCGAGATATGATATGCAAACCACTTTAGGAGAGATATTTCTATATTATTTTGAGAGATGAGAGACATGGACAACCGGAGGAGTATGAGTTCGAAGAGCGAGAAGAGATATATCTGTTACTGGATTGGATTGCTTGTCAACTATCTTTTTCACAGGCCGATAAAAACAAAGCAGCTATTCATTTATGGAGTGAAAAATATGCGGAGGACTGCCCTTTTCCATATACTATCCCGTGTTTTTATTAATCGATTTTGCCAGCTCCCGAGGATATGATCTCACTGGGGCACACAATTACTATGATCTATGGGTTTTCGATCAATCCCACGAACCAAAGGATTCACGGGTATTTCACAATAAAGCAAATGTGCCTATCGTAATGATAGCCAACAAACTACAAGCTAGCATGAGAGATCAGGGATCTTTTTTTTAGAGCAAGGTACATTAAGAATCTCATCAAATATACATGATCTAGATGAAGGCAGGATTATAGCAACACTTTTTGGATGCATTAGAAGAAGGGTGTGCAATTCACCCTTCGCCTTCTTTAGTACGACACCAAATCATGTTCATCTTGACTATAATTATTGCTAGGGGTACTTTATTCCCTATTCCTCCCTATCACTTCACCTCGATCCACAAGAAAGAAGCTTTCGCAAAGATTATATGGACTCATATCTACAATTCGCAAAAGAGAAACTATTTCACGCAATAAGTATAAGTGAAGATGAACACCTATTAAAAGGCATTTTTTTCACAAAGCACGGACAGTGCGTTGAGTTAAAGACAGTAAGATTAGTGGCGGATTATAATAAGGGAGATTAGCAATCTTAATAAAAATGAGGAGAGATTGGCAAAGCTATAGGTTCAAAGAAAGGGTGGGCCATTGATAAAGAATCGATTCCAAACCACAATGCTAGCAGATGGCGGGCCTCCGCTTTTCTTTGCCTTGAGAGAGACGTTCTGACCGACCACAAGCGGTAAGAGTCCAGTCCTTGAACACCAAACTCTAAGAAGACTTTCATCAAACAGAGCCATGGACGGAGAGAGTAAAGTCAGGCCTTTCTAATCCATATGTCCTTTTTCACAGCGATTGTTTATTTGTTTATCGAGGTGGCAATTAAATTGTTCCAACTGGTGACCAGAAAAGAGAGAGTGGCTAGCGCCCACGCCCACCCCATGGAGAACGCTCACCAAGGAGATAGTTACATAGATCAGAGAAGGGAATCTTGATTGTAGAAGCTCAGCTCACTCAAATAGGGGAGTTCCATAATCCAGATAAGAAGACCAGCCATCCTGCGGTGAAGACCAAAGTCACAGCAGACGAGAGAGGTGGGTTCCCCAGTAGAATGGCTTTCCTCTGGGAGCGGGCCTATTGAGCCTTAGCAGAATCACTTGTATTACATTCCCGGATACCTGAATACGTGTATGAGACAGCTTGGCCCATTGACATTTGAACTTCAGTATGAAAGGGTCAAAGCCTATTAGTGCAGGTTTATCCGAACTGATAAAGTGGTTGTAAGCGCCCTTATGTGCTCTAACAGAGGGCTTGGCACTAGAAAGATGTCGAGATACCCGATGATAGTTAGGAGATTGAGACACTTCGAAGCAAAGACGCAGCTCCTCCATATTATCAAATCCAGCAAGCCGTTCTTACGGAGGGGGCAGCCATTGAAGTCGAGATACCGGCATCCAGCCTACACGGGAAAGTCAGCTAAGCACTATACAGAGAATTTGGTCATTCAAAGAAGCCTTGCTAAGTGATTACGAGTCCTACTGAGAGAAAGAATCCACATTAGACTGAAAAAATGGAGAAAGCTATTCCCTTCGGAGCGCATTTCCAGCTGTGAAGATAGACGACTCACATATATTATAGTATTTCAGAGAGGAATGTGATTCATCTCTACAAGCAATTCATTCGTTCATACTCTTTCCCCATACGATGATGCTCTGTCTCTATGGATTGAGATGAGAATCACTTCCCTCTCCATAGTCGGATTCTCTATGCCCATACCTCTGACGAACCGAACCAAACAGTCTGATCATCCTTGTCCGTCCCCCTCTTCTGTCAATTGTTGAAAGAGCATAGCCCAGGAATGAACCATATCGATCCGACGGTTTCAAGGAAAGAGGGAAGGTGAACCAGACCATAGGGATCTCCTGATGAAGTCAATCAGAGAGGACGGTTAGGTTCTTTGTTGAATCTCCTCATCTGCTTAGCTTATAGAATCACACTGTTATAGCTATAGATAGGCTCACACGGTTTATCACGATAGAAATTCCAATCAATGGTTGGATGATCAATACCATGGAACTATTCCACTGCTGAATGACGGAAGCTTGTTCTTACTGATGGACTGATCCAGGGAGTTCAGACTGACGGTTAGATGGTTGTTCGCTTGTGCTTCTCTTCCTTCCCCACCCACCGTCCAGCCTTTGTTGATAAAGCTGGGTTCCTGCGTCAGTGCTTAGTGTCCGTGTAAGGCAGTTTTTCTTATAAAACACATGTTGCGTCTAAGGCCGCTAAACGATCTGTTTAGTTTCATGTTCGTTGGCCTACTCACGAGCAGGAGTCGAACCTGCGCTGTCGGATTCGGATGAATCCTGCAGCTTTTAGACCAAAAATCGTGACGGTAACCCGGTTTCTTACGTTAGGAAGGCTAAGTACGTCCGGGGGCGCTCGGTCCTTCTATCCACGCCATTCCCACTCATTATAATGACATTTTCCCCTACCGCCTGGGCTAGAGCGGCTTCATTCTAGTTACGAGAGCATTGTGAGTGACTTAAGAAGTCCTTGAGAACTTCGCTAAAGACCAAGGAGTGCCTACCTTGTAGACGCAAATATAAGATCAATTCGTCTAGTTGATTATTATGATATAACTCATAGCTGGGTAAAAAACCAAAGCGGTGGAGCGTCAATCGAACACTCTTATCGAAAAGGCTTTGGTTTGCGGGTAAGAAGTCTGGTTCTTGGGAATACGTGTAAAATAAAAGTTCCCTCAACGTATGTATTTTAAAGCGAGTTTCTTCCCTCCCGATGAAAAATTCTAGTTTTTGTTGGAGTGAGACCGCTGCGGTCCGGTCCAGTTCCTGTTGGATATCGAGACTGTACGCAAGGTTCATCTCCTTGTGCAAGTCCTCAAAAAAAAGGATAGAGCCATTCAATTTGGCTAATTTAGTCAGGATTAGTGGGTCGTCAATTTCGCTGGGTATGTGTAAAAGGGTGGGAAAGTAGAGGGCTTGGGCTGGAGTCCCCCATATCCTATCCTCAGGAACAGGGATTCCCTCAAGAATAGGTATCCCCTCAGGAACAGGGAGCCCCGCAGGAGATGGTAAAACGTAGCACACCGAAGAATGAAATAAAGTGAATAAGAAGAAATCAATGTTGTTGTACAGCGTAAAGCCAATACGTAAAAAAAAAAATACAATCAAAGTCCATTTTAAGAAATACACAATTTTGTGCAATCTCCTATTTGTAATATATAAAAAATACAGGTCGATATGAAATGGTTTTATTCTGGATATGGGAATATAGAAAGTAAAGAGGAAAAGGCATGACCAGAAGAATTGTGTGAAATAAGTGAATTTATCCAGTTGAGGCATTCTTGATTGAGAAAAACTGACTCCTCTTCCTGTTCTATTGATCAAAAAGCTTCCCCCTCCTCTTACTTAGATTAAGGACATAGTAAGCAAGACTTTTTACGCTGCTTCTATATATTATATGAAATTACCCCTTTCAAACAGACGATTAGTGCACAGCCTATTCTCGCAAACAGACGATTCTCTGCTAGCACTTGCTTTCGAGCTTTCTACTCCTAGATGTTAAGTCATATTCTGCCAAAAGGGTTCGCCCTCGGCAGTGAGCAGGGCTCTCACAAGAAAACCAATGGCCAGGGCCAGACCACCCTCTAAGCCTAAGCACCTACTCACAAAGAAAGAGAGGGCTCGCCCTGCTAGTGACCAAAATATCTGCCAAAAGAATGAAAGGTCCCCCAGGATCATAGATATCCAATAGCAGACCGCCATACAGAAGATCAAGAAGGAAAGTCCCGAAATTCGGACCACTAGAAATCGAACTTCAAAGAGTTGAGTAACCCTATTTCTTCTCATGATATTCCATTCTTTCACTTTTTTGCTCCCCTATTGTTGAAGAGAGACTTTTGGGATCGAAGGAAGGTTCTTGGCTTTTGTCCAAAAAATAAATGGGATTTATTCTCGCACGTCACAGCTACTATGTTGTCTGTGACTACAATACGATATTTTCATTGATACAGTAATTCTGATTCAATTGTGACAATAGCCAATAAGCAAGCAGCTTGTATTCGTATAATAAGAAGAATGCGGTGCTTCCCGCTTTCAGGAAAGTGAGGCACTACAGGTATTGGATTCAGCTTGAACTAATAAACCAGAAGTTGTTCCCAGTGAAAAGGAATTGATGGAGTCAGACTTCCCTGTGTTAAGCATATAGCAGATAAATCAATAGAATCAGAAGTAGATGGACCAGAATCGGATGTGGGAGAATATCTCATTCTAAGGAAAGAGCTCTATCTTATTTTAGTAATATGTCAGGTCAGAGTTCATTCTTACCCGTTCTCTAGGAGCTTGCATTCGATGCCATCGAGTTAGCTAGTTAACATTCGATCTCCCCGGAACATCATTCTGCTTTCCTGAAGGGATTCAAAAGGAGGAAGAAAAGCGTCTAACTTAACTTTCTTTTCCTTCTAGAAATAGAGTATGAAAAGCATTCCCGAGCGGGCTAAGGTTCCATGTAAATGGCTTTTGTTTGAGTTAGTCTACCTTCTCTTCTTTCTCGAAGAAAGTCATTGCTTGATTGATTCAAGGTCCTCGCCTATCGTCTTAGTAAGGTCCCATTTCCTTGTTGGTGTAATAGCCCCGCCCCTTGAGGGTAACTTCTCTTTCTATCTCGTACGCATTGGAATCGGTACATCTCTTTGTCGGTAATCCCCTATTCCGTAACCAGTCCAGCCCTTAGTCCATTCCGTACTCTCTCCATCTAAGATCCCGTACCTTAGCAGTCCATGTAGTTAGTTTCTTAGTTGTTTGATGTAGGCTAGCAGCCAGTCTTCTATAGTAGGTGGGTGCAGCCTTTTCCTAACTCCAGCTGGAATCCTATTCTCCCTCTTCTTAATTGATTGTACCGGTCTTTCATCTCCTTCAGGTCCAAGTCTTGGATTCGTTCCTAATTTTTCATTCTCTTCAGATTCTGGGTAGCTTCTTCCTATAAGGAGAATGCTTTTTGCTTTCTTTCTTGTACCTGCTTTAACGGAGCACAGACTGATTTCTCTTTTCTCAGCGAGTGAAGTTCCTTGTTCCTTCCGGGCCTCTTTCTTTCGGCATTTGCTTTGATAGGTTTAAGCTATGAAGCTAACCTTCTTCTTCAACATAAAGTCGTGGAGATTTTCCTTTAGAGAGAGGGTCGCTGTCTACCGTCGGAGTGGCACTTCGGACAGGGACTATGTATGTCAGTTGCTTCTGTCTTCTCCCTCACAGCGGAATTCCCTCTTGCATTCGATGGATGAATCCTCCCCGTGTGCTCCTAGCGCTTCTATGCTAAGGGATCCCCTTTCCCATTTCCTCCGCCCGCCTGTAGCGCCTCTCTCAGATAATCAATCTCTACAACGGGAAGGGTTGATCTAGGCTTGTCCGCATCCCCGCGGACCAGATGCCGAAATCGAAATTGACCCTTTCCGAGGTCAAAGACTAAGGCAAATCGGGCTTTTCTCGATCAGGTCCTCTTTTCCCATCCTTAAGGGACACTGACTTAATAGCCGAAATCCCCGGGAAGCATCAACATCTCATCTTGTCGAGGTACCTCTATGGAGTGAAACCTTCATTGAAAGACTAATGATCGGGATAGCCCAGCTAGCTATACGCTTTTTCACCTGGTGCAGTGTACTCGGACTAGCAAGTGGAGCTCTGTCTCGCTCTTCTTCCTCAAAGACTGACACTGAGATAGCAAGGAGTATCACCTCTTCCTAACTAGAACAACCGAGCTCAGCAGCTTCTTTCTCTTATGAGTCGATATTAGTGAGCAAATCATGAAAAAAGACCGATATCGTCCCTGCCCCTTATATATGTATATGTGCGCGTACTACTTCTATCTCAGGAGTTTCCTTTGAAGATAGGGCAATCTCTTTCTTCCTTCAGACCGTGACTGATTGTTTGTCTGCTAAGCTCGGGAGCTAGGACCCTTCCATGCTCTTCTCTTACCTGGAAACAGGGCTTTCAGAGCTTTCTTTCAAGCTTAAGGGAGTAAGCTATGTCTCCCGTCCTTATCTTGGGACTGGCTAGCACTCCTTCCCTAAAAGCTGCTGTTCAATCCGTCCCTTAGCTTCTCTTTGTCTCTTTCTCTTCGTTCTCTTCTATCCTGTTTTGGCTAAGACATGAGATCGGGTGATAACTCAAAAATGTTCTCGCACTCCTTGCTGCCTGAAACCGGCTTTCCATAGTAGCTTTAGAGTGCGAAGAAAGTAGGTTCATAATGAGAAAGGGATTTGCTCAGTTTCCATTGCGGGCGGGTCTACTGCTCTTACCGCCGATGCTGCGCCCTTAGCCCCAAAAGGGAGGTGGTAATAAACCTTCCGCTCAACAGCTATTCTGATTTCCGAAAAAAACTGTCTTATGAAAGAAAGAACTTCGAAACGATCATGCCAAAGGCACTTCGGGATCAAATAAAGGCATCACATAAGGAATCGGGCAACCCCCTTCTGAATTTACCTACCCGATCCTACTAGGCTGACTAGCGCATTGCTCTTAGATTCGTAGCTTTCCCTCTAGTCTAGCTCATAGCCAACTCTCATCCCCGGTTTACCCGCTCATAGTTCTTGCTCTACCCGCGCACTTCTTTCATCCGAGGGTAGAAGCCTTAGGGAGGAGTGGATTAACATTCCGACGCTTGAGGGACTGATTTAGGAGTCATTTCTTTCCATTGATCGGATAGGCGAGAGCGAGAGTTTCGCTCTTCTTTATGGAAGAGAGCGGCTTTCGGTTCCTGTTATTGGTATCGACCTACTTCGTTTAGTGCCGGATGGATTTCAGCAAATTGGTATGAGCATTTGGAAGCTATTTCATCTGGTTTTGGGAGGGAATTTTTTTATAAAAACCGTTAAGGGAAAGCAGCTTCTCCAAGGTGCCTATTTGAAGCAAATGGCTACTTCTCAACTAACTGGAAAAGTACCCTCACAGGTCAAGGGGCTTTGGATTAAGAGAGAGAGGGGTTTCTCGGCAGGAAAGACGGGAGAATATCCAAACCCGAATCACAGACAGGCACTCGACTCTATATACAAGAAGATAGTGAACTAAGGGGATCACAACGGCGAAGGGGGCCAATCGAGGAGACTGGAGGAGCTGGATGCAGCGATTCGGAAGTAGCGAATCGTCTTCTTTGCAGTTTCTCAGGGATCGGGCTTTAAGTGGCTATCAAGCCCAAAATTCCTTTATTCGGCTATTCAGATAATTTTGTATAGAAAGTTGACTTCTTTCTTCATTCAAGTAAGATAGTTGATCGAGAAAGGTCCTCTTCCACTGAGAAACTAAGGAGCGAAAGCGATGTGCTCCGATGAAAGCCTTTCCAAAGGAATTAGGTTAAGTTGCCTACATGGCTACTTAACCTATACTCAATGAATAGGAAATATGACCACACACAATAAGAATCCCCGCGATCTGGGGCATGAAGCAGTTGGCTCTCAATGGGAATTCTCCATAGCATGACTAGTTAAAGCAATCAAATTGATTGAGACAAGCAAGCCTCAAGCTAGGGTTCCCCATGACGAATCAATTGTGTCGGGCGAAAGAAAAGGCCGGGGCAGGAATGCGGTAGGCGGTGGTCCTATGAATGGGTTGACTAAGATAATAGAAAGTCTACGGTTAGGTTAAACAATATCCAACAAAGACTGTAATTACATACATAACATAGTCATAGCGGAAACTATCAAAACGAGTAAGCTAGGTTGCCTATGCCTAAAGCCTGTCTACTCCTAACAAGTCTAAAGATAGAAGTGACTTTCTAATAGTATGGCTGGAATCAGGTTCTCCTATGCTAATGGAGGGCTGGCTTTACGCCTTTTTTTAGTTATCTCAAGAAGTTACCGTCAAAGAGAGAGCCATGGCTGCTCACACTTAGAGCGGGAAGGCTTTATATTAATTTCGCGTTGCATGAACCTTTCTATGGGTTGTTTGGCTATTAGATTCGCACAGACAGGCAGCAAGGGCTTCTAGCCTACTAGTTAAGTAACAGCAGTTGTGGTTTCTTAGAATCATCCTCAGAGGGAGCCCATTACAGCACCGGGATACATAACATAAAGGCAAATCATTGTAAAGTCTTATCGTCAGGTTTGAGACTAAGATTCGAGCATTTAATCGACAGAATTTGCATTTAAAGCCAAGATGGTGTAAGTGGAATGCCCTGAAACTCTTCCTGAAATAGGGACTCGAAATCTAATACAGCCATTAGGAGAGATCCCGGCAGAAGATGCCAACTTGGGCATTCAAATTCACTAGTATTCTTCGCAACAAGTCTTATTCCTATTGCTTCTAGCCCCATTACATACCTTTGATAGCCATTTCAAATCTATCTATTTGAGACCAAATCCTATGACCACATTCTCCTTTGAGTTCCGATCTGACATTCATTCAGAAAGCGAAGAACTTACTTATTAATCTATATATGTATAGTTAGAAATCTCGGATTTGATTTGAACCAACGCTCATCAACGGATCACGACGTGAACTGTCAACCGCTCTACCACCGAGCTACCGAGACGGGAGGGAGGATTGATACATGGAAGCCTATAAAGTTAGTCCGCTCATAAGAACAGTAAGGCTATCTTAGTCTCATCATGTGCCCTTATTAAAGAAACCTATCGAATGAAGATGCCACTCAGGGACCCCTCGTTATGGATAGGTCTGGAAGAGCATGGAAAAGAAAGATCATCTTGTTCCTTTAGTCAACCGTGATTCTATTATGTTTTACAGCTATTCATTTGATTGACTCTGTTCCGAAGGTCCTCAGGAATCACTCTCAGGCTGGGGGATGCACAAATATCTAAATGATAGACAACGATTCCCTAATGAGACGAACTGACCGCATTTTAGAAGAAAACTCAGAACGAAGGCTTAGAAAATTAGTCTTTTGGGGGAGGCCCGCCCGGAGGAGAGCTGGCAATGGGCTCTTGCCTTACTTAACTTAATGGGAGGTGCTAGTACAACCTTTTCCTGAAATGGGGATTCCAAGTCGTGTTGTTTTTGTTATATTTTAGTAGTAAGCATGGGCGCATAAGGGGAAGCTAGCACTACATTTGATATTCCTTTCCTTGGTCTCTTGCGCTTTCAGGCAAGGGTAGCTAAAAAGTAAGAAGGTTCTGAAAAAAAAAAAGACAAGCCTTAAGTCCCTCCCCTGGTCTCCTTAGTGATCGGAATGTAACCAATGGGAAAATTACGTATGGTAGTAGTATGAGTGAGTGCTTTCCCACTATCTATATAACTTCTTCGTCGGGCTAATAAGTAAGTAAAATATCCTTTTCAGGCCCTTATTAAAAAACTTTAGCTCGAACGCCCAGAGTCCAGACGCTCAAGCTCTGATTTCACCCGATACGAAAGGATCTCCGCTAAAAATGAATTTGATTCCCACGAATACCATATAGGCCATCTTGTCATCATATTCGCCTTCCCCAGAGCATAGAGCTACTTCTTCGCAATGTCAATATCCTTCCTCAGCTGCTCCAAGAACAAGATATCTCGTAGAATAAGTAGAGCTAGACTGCATGAGTGGCTTGTAGGAGAAAGAGTGGAAGGATTCTAGCCAAGACGGAGATGCAAGCTTGTCTGCTATTGGATGTTCTAGTTTAGCTCGCGGATTGGTCTTCATTGCGCACCATCCGGCTGGTAAGAATAATAGATTGTTCCGCTAGTGTTGCTCGGTCAACAATTTGGAGAGTTTGCTTTTCTTTCATCTTTCTAAGAGCAGTCTGTTTGATCAAATCAGGGATCAGACCGCTCCTGGTGTTCGAACTAGTCATTAATGGTCGGCTTAATTGGTACCCTTTCGGTATGCGTTGCGAACACTTTCATTTTTAGCGTCTCATCTTCTCTAGAGAAGCGAAACTCGAACGAATAGGGCAGATGGTCCAACTACATAACTTTTTCTTTTTCATTACTTCCATGGTCGTGCCTCGTGGCACGGCAGCACCCGTACTATTGA